GTAAAAAAAGAAATATTATAATATTTTTAACACAACTCAAATATGAAATAAATACCGTAGGGATTCTCCTGTTTAAGGGGGGTTTGCAGGAATCATAAGGATCTCACGAGTATTGGGGGGGTAGGGGGGGTTTGACCCGCAAAAGCCGAGGGGGGTGTATAATAGGGATGTTAGGAGAAAAATTCATATATTATGCACATGATATCAGTTATGCAATTCTTAAATGAATATCCTTTTAAAACTCATCCTTGTTTTTCGATGCAAGAAAATGTTCTACCTTGGCTGATAAATTGCGTGCACTCTGAAATGTCTATTGAAAGGAAAAAAGAAAAGAGAACCCCTTGTCCGCTGGAGTGAACGCCCGGCATGTTGGGTAACGCGTATTATGTACTCCACCATTAACTTATGCCAGCGTCAAGGTAAGATAGGGGAATAAATCAAGCAATGGACCTGAAATAGGAACCAAATGCCAGGAATAAATCAAGAAGTGAAACCCCCACGATTTCTGTCCCTGACCATCAAGAAGAGTTATCATTAAGAAATCAACTGATGGTGGTCTCTTACTGTGCATAATATTTGACCTTGTCGGGATGTCGAGTAAAATTATTCTTTTGCCAATGAATATTCTTTTAGGACTTAGTTTTAATTTTTTAGTATTAATTAGGTTCTAGTTGAATATTGTTACATATGTTGTCCTAAGTATTATGTCCCTTTATGTAATTAGATTACTTATAGTTTATTAAGGATTTAATGTCCCACATAAATAATGTAATGGTTGATATATATGAATGGTGTTAATACATATATCTATGTACTATGTATATATATGTATATGTCCATATATGTATTTGGGCGCTTGGGCGTATTCCGGCAAAGAATAGTTTAATTTAGAATCCTAGCTTTGGGAGTTAGGGGTAGGGGTTAAACTCCCCTTTCTTTGAAGCAGTAGGAAGGATTTTAACCTTCGACGTTCGGCTTACAAGGCCGACGCTCTGAGTGCTGAGCTACTAGTGCATTGTCATTCAATAATTTTATTTTCAACTAATCCTGCAACAGGGACTAGTACTAGGAAGATAGAGAAGTAAATTAAAGATGCGATTTGTCCTACAATAATGTAGGGGTGTTCAACTGGCATTCCTCCGATTCATGTAAGGATTACTACATCTGCCACTAAGGTCCAAAATAGGATCTGAGATAGCGGGCGGAAAGTTAGGCTTCGTTGTTTAGAGGTCTGAAGAATAGGGACTAAGAATAGCACAAGAATGGACGATAGTAGTGCTAGGACTCCTCCAAGCTTGTTGGGAATTGAACGCAGGATTGCGTATGCAAACAGGAAGTATCATTCTGGTTTGATGTGTGGAGGCGTAACTAGCGGGTTTGCAGGTGTAAAGTTATCTGGGTCCCCTAGAAGATTGGGGGAAAATAGGGCTAAAGAAGTTAGTGTAATTAAAAGAGCTGCGAAGCCCAGGATATCTTTATACGAGAAGTAAGGGTGGAAGGAGATTTTGTCGGCGTCAGAATTAATTCCTGTTGGGTTGTTTGATCCAGCTTCGTGAAGAAAGATAAGGTGAATTATACTCATTGCTGCGATCACAAAAGGAAGGAGGAAGTGGAAAGTAAAGAATCGGGTGAGGGTGGCGTTATCGACCGAGAAACCCCCTCAGATTCATTGTACAAGTGAGTTCCCGATGTAGGGGACAGCAGATAGAAGATTGGTAATTACGGTTGCGCCTCAGAAGGACATTTGTCCTCATGGAAGGACGTAGCCTACAAATGCTGTCATTATAACAAGGAGGAGTAGTACTACCCCAACGTTTCATGTCTCTTTGTTGAGGTGGGATCCATAATAAAGGCCTCGCCCAATGTGAAGATAAATACATACAAAGAAGAAGGAGGCACCGTTTGCATGCATATTCCGGATTATTCACCCGTAATTTACGTCACGACAGATGTGTGCTACGGATGAGAAGGCTGTGGAAATATCAGCGGTATAGTGTATAGCAAGGAATAGTCCTGTGAGGATTTGGGCAATTAAGCACAGTCCTAGTAGTGAGCCAAAGTTTCATCATGCAGAGATATTAGCGGGGGTTGGGAGGTCAATTACTGCGTTATTAGCAATTTTAAACAGAGGGTGGGTTTTTCGTAAGTTTGCCATTATTATTCTTGTAGTTGAATTCAACGATGGTTTTTCAAATCATAAGTCCTGGTGAAAATCCTGGCGAGAATCATGTTAGCTCTTTGGTACACATGTCTATTAAGTATAATTTTAGGAATAGCTTCAGTTGCTTCTAATCCAATTCCTCACATTGCTGCTTTATTCTTAGTTTTGGTTGCCGGCGTTGGTTGTGGGAGTTTGGCGATTCATGGGGGTACTTACTTTGCCTTGATTTTACTGATTATTTACTTAGGCGGGATATTAATTGTGTTTGTCTATTCAATGGCTTTGGCCTCTGACCCGTATTCTGAGGAGTGATGGGTTTGGTCAGCGGCGGGAGTCATGGGGACATTCATTTTCTTCGTGGCGGTTCTTGCAGGGATGTTTTGGGGGGGATGGTATAAGGGGGCCTTATACTTAACTGGGGATTACATGGGAATATCAGTTCATTGTGGGGACGTCTGAGGGATGGTTAATATTTATTCAACAGGGGGAGGGTTTTTAATTCTGGGGGGCTTAGCCCTATTGTTAGCATTGTTTGTTGTGTTAGAGCTAGTTCGAGGGCTAAGTCGTGGAGCACTCCGTCCGGTTTAAAAGAACAGGAGGAGAGCGGCCATAGCAATTGTGAAGAAGAACAGGGATAGATAAGTTTTGATTATTCCTCGTTGGATATTACTTATTGTGGTGGCGAGGGGTTTATTTAGAGTGGAGACTGTCTTTGGGCCCACTTTTTCCATTCAGGTTTGGTCAACTATTTGGGCTGCAATCGTTTGTCCTAGAATAAGGTTTAGCTTAGGTATCATTCGATGGACCACCGTTGGGAAGAAACCTAGTATGTTTGAGAAGTGGTGGAAGTTAAGTTTTGGGAGAGTTTTAAATTGTTTAGTTGTTAGGGATGCGAGCTCTAGGGCTGTTAGTACTCCAATAATGGTGACTAAGATAGCAGCTATTTTGAGTATCGGGTGTATTGTTATTACAGGGGTTTTTAAAGGAAGGATATTAGAAGTAATTAGGAGGCCGGCTAGGATGCTTCCTCAGGCCAGTCGTTTAATTGGGTTGATTWCTTCRGGGTTATTTTCATTAATGGGCGAAAGAGGGTTGAATCGGGGGTTTCCCATAGAGACAAAAAAGACGACTCGTAGGCTGTAAACTGCTGTGAATGATGTGGCAATTAGTGTTAGGGTTAGGGCCCAGGCGTTTAGGTAAGATGTGTTAAGTGCTTCAATAATAGCGTCTTTGGAGAAGAAGCCCGCTAGGAATGGGGTGCCTGTTAAAGCAAGGCTCCCGATAGTTAAGCAGGAAGAGGTAAATGGGGCCAAGTGTTGTATCCCTCCTATTTTGCGAATATCTTGTTCGTCGTTTAAGCTGTGAATGATTGACCCAGAGCATAGGAAAAGTATAGCTTTGAAAAATGCATGGGTGCAGATGTGGAAAAAAGCAAGTTGAGGCTGGTTTAGGCCGATTGTCACCATCATTAGTCCGAGCTGGCTTGATGTTGAGAATGCAACAATTTTCTTAATGTCATTCTGTGTTAGGGCACAAGTTGCAGTAAATAGAGTAGTTAGGGCGCCGAGGCAAAGACAGATTGTAGAAGCTGTTGTGTCATTTTCCAAGAGAGGGCTTAGGCGGATCAAAAGGAAAATTCCGGCAACAACTATTGTGCTTGAGTGAAGTAGCGCGGAGACTGGCGTGGGGCCTTCTATAGCGGACGGAAGTCATGGGTGTAGGCCGAATTGTGCTGACTTTCCAGTCGCTGCTACGATTAAGCCAATTAAGGGAAGTGTTAGGTTTATATCTTTTGTTAGGGTGAAGATCTGTTGTAGTTCTCAGGAGTTTGTGGTTATTGCGATTCATGCTATTGCTAGAATAAGCCCAATATCTCCTACTCGATTATACAAGACGGCTTGAAGTGCCGCGGTGTTGGCATCAGCCCGTCCGTATCATCAGCCGATTAGAAGGAAAGATATAATTCCTACCCCTTCTCACCCGATAAATAGTTGAAACATGTTGTTTGCTGTGACAAGGATTATTATAGCAATTAAGAAAATAAGTAAGTATTTGAAGAATCGGTCTTTATTAGGGTCGGCGTGTATATATCAGGAGGCAAATTCTAGGATGGACCAAGTCACGTAGAGGGCAATAGGTACAAAGACAGTTGAGTAGAGATCGAATTTAAGGCTGATGTTAATATCAAAGAGTAATGTGTTTATTCAGACTAGATTGGTAGTAACAGTTTCAGCTCCTTCATTAAGGAACAGAAAAAGGGGGAGGAGGCTAATAAAGAATGCTATTTTAACAGCTGTTTTAATTTGAGCGGATAGGGTCGGAAAAGGCGGGGGAGGATTAATTAGGGTTGAAACGGCGGGAATAGCTAAAAGAATCAGTGAGAAGAATAGGCTCGATGTTATTATAAGCGGGGTGTAGGGCATAGCTGCTACTTGGATTTGCACCAAGAGTTTTTGGTTCCTAAGACCAATGGATGAGCTGTTATCCTTTAGAAGCTGTTCGAGTGAGCCATGGGGTTTAACCAGGGAGACGAAGATTAGCAGTCATCGTTGCTTTCGAGCCTCTCTCGGTGGATAAGGGGAGTTTAACCTCTGTCTCTAGAATCACAATCTAGTATTTTTGTTAAACTATATCTACAAGCTGTTCAACCTCAGATTAGTTCAGGCTTCAGAATAAGTAAGAGAAGAGGAACTATGTGTAGGGTGATAAGGAGATGTTCTCGTGAATGTGTTGGGTTAATGGCAATTATGTGCACGGGTAGAGGTCCTCGTTGCGTTATTAAAAACATATAAAGGGAATAGCCGGCTGTGATAAGGGTGCCTGTACCAGTTAATGCAAGGGTTCATGGGGACCAGTTGAATAGAGAAGACAAAATTATTAGTTCTCCCATTAGATTAGGAAGTGGGGGTAAAGCAAGGTTTGCTAAGCTGGCTAGGAACCATCATGAAGTTATTAAGGGTAGCGCTATTTGCATGCCTCGGGCTAAGATCATTGTCCGGCTATGGGTTCGTTCGTAATTAGTGTTGGCAAGGCAGAAGAGAGCAGAAGAAGTCAGACCATGAGCGATTATAAGAATTAAAGCACCTGTAAATCCTCAGGGGGTTTGGATAAGGATTCCTGCGGCAACTAAGCCCATGTGGCTAACAGATGAGTAGGCAATTAGGGACTTCAGATCGGTTTGACGCAAGCAGATAGAGCCTGTTATGAGCACCCCCCAGAGGGCTAGGATGATGAATGGGTAGCTTAATTCTTTAGTTAATGGTTCAAGTGAGGTTATTATTCGTATTATACCGTATCCCCCAAGTTTTAGGAGAACTGCTGCTAGTACCATTGACCCCGCAATAGGGGCTTCTACATGGGCTTTGGGAAGTCAGAGGTGAGCTCCATAAAGAGGTATTTTTACTAAGAAGGCAATGAGGCAGCCCGCTCATCAGATTTTGTCTGCGTAAGTGGAAAGAGGGGAAATGGCAGCGTGCTGAAGGGTTAAAAGGGATAGGGAGCCTGTGGAGTTTTGTAAGAGGAGAAGTGCAACTAATAGGGGTAGAGACCCGGCTAGTGTATAAAATAAAAAGTATGTGCCTGCATTTAATCGTTCTGTTTGGTTTCCTCACCGGGTGATAATAAATAGTGTTGGGATTAAAGTGGCTTCAAATATTACGTAGAACATAATTAGTTCCGTTGCGCCAAAGGCTAAAATTAGGAAAATTTGTAGGGATGTTAATAGCAGAATATAGGTCCGTTGTCGGTTTTCTGGTTCTGTGGCTGTATGATTTTGGCTGGCTAGGATTATTAGAGGGAGAAGTCAGCATGTTAAAACTAATAATGGGGTCGAAAGGGGGTCTGTAGCTATATAAAGGCTGAGGCATGTTCACCCTGTTTCAGCAGGTATCTTTAGTCAAGATAAGCTAATTAAAGCAATGATAAGGCTATATATAAGGGTAGTTGCTCAGAGTTTTTTATGGGGAACCAGTCAGATAACAGGAAGAAGTATAATGGTTGGTAGGAGAACTTTTAACATTGTAAAAGATTAAGGCTTTGTAGGCGGTCTGTGCCATGTGTGCGGGCTGTGGCGACGAGTAGGGCTAGTCCAGCGCTAGCTTCACAAGCTGAGAAAGCTAGTAGTAATACTGGGGATGCTGCAAAGTTTGTTGAGTCTAGTTGTAAGGCCCACAAAGAGAGTGCTAGGAAGAGGGAAAGTATTATACCCTCAAGGCATAATAAGGCAGATAGGAAGTGGGTTCGGTGAAATGCTAACCCAGCCAGTCCTAGAAAAAATAGTGACGAGAAGGTAAAATGGGTAGGAGTCATTAAGCGGTTATGGACTTAAACCATAAGTTTTTGAGCCGAAATCAAATGTTTTTCTTAAACTAACTGCTTATTCAGCTCATTCAAGTCCTCCTTGAATTCATTCATAAATTAGGCCCAAGGTTAGGAGACCAAGGATGGCGGAGGCCCAGATGAATGTTGTTAAAGGGGAGGAAAGCTGGTCTCCCCACGGAAGGGGGAGGAGGAGGGCAATTTCTAGGTCAAATAGCAGGAAGAGAATGGCTACGAGGAAAAATCGTAGGGAGAAGGGGAGGCGAGCTGATCCTAAGGGGTCAAACCCGCATTCGTACGGAGATAGTTTTTCATAATCAGGGCTTATCTGGGGGAGTCAAAATGAAACAATAGCTAGAATAATAGAGAGGGCAGTGGAAATAAGAATAACCGTAAGGAGTAAGTTCATTATCTTTCCTTGGACTTTAACCAAGACTGAGTGATTGGAAGTCACATGTACTAGCTTAATACTAGAAAGATTATGATCCTCATCAGTAGATAGAGATGTATAGGAAAAGTCACACGACGTCTACGAAGTGTCAATATCAGGCGGCGGCTTCGAATCCAAAATGATGTTCGGATGTAAAGTGGTATTGGATTTGTCGCAGGAGACAAACGGCGAGGAATGATGAACCAATAATTACATGTAGGCCGTGGAAGCCCGTGGCAACAAAAAATGTGGCGCCGTAAACTCCATCTGCAATTGTAAATGGTGCTTCATAATATTCTATTGCTTGAAGGAAAGTAAAGTAGAAGCCCAGTAGAATAGTTAAAGCAAGAGATTGAATTGCTTGCTTACGTTGACCTTCTATGATGCTGTGGTGGGCTCAGGTTACTGTAACCCCTGACGCAAGAAGAACAGCTGTATTAAGTAAAGGTACTTCAAATGGGTCTAGAGTTGTAATTCCTGTGGGGGGTCAGCAGCCGCCTAGTTCAGGGGTTGGGGCAAGGCTGGAGTGATAAAAGGCTCAGAAGAAGCCTAGAAAGAAGAAAACTTCTGAGGTGATGAATAGGATTATACCATAACGCAGTCCTTTCTGGACTGGGGGTGTATGGTGTCCCTGGAATGTGCCTTCTCGGACAATATCTCGTCATCATTGATATATAGTTAGAAGCAGAAGAATAAGTCCTAATGTTATAAGGGTTATTGTGTGAAAATGTATTCAGATTGCTAATCCTGAAGTTATTAGCAAGGCGGCGACGGCCCCTGTCAGTGGTCAGGGGCTGGGGTCTACTATGTGATATGCATGTGCTTGGTGGGCCATTAAACGTTTTCTTGTAAGTATAGGCTTAGGAGGAGAACAAATACGTAAGCTTGAATCATAGCTACGGCAACCTCAAGAAGGGTAAGGAGAAACAGTAGGACAGTTGTAGACAGAGCAACAGCTGGTATAATAGGTAAAAGTTGGAATGCAGCGGTTGCGATCAGTTGAATTAGTAGGTGGCCAGCTGTTAAGTTGGCTGTGAGTCGTACTCCCAGGGCAATCGGTCGGATAAAAAGGCTAATTGTTTCGATAATAATTAGGATCGGGATCAGAAGAGTTGGGGTTCCTTCTGGGAGTAAATGACCTAGGGCGTGTGTCGGTTGGTTTCGCATACCTAAAATAACGGTTGCTAGTCATAAAGGAGTGGCGATGGCCATATTTATAGAGAGTTGTGTAGTTGGTGTAAATGTATAAGGGAGGAGGCCTAACATGTTTAAGGTTAGGAGGAAGATTATTAAGGACATTAGGATAAGGGCTCAACGGTGACCTAACATTGGGATGGGTATAAAGATTTGTTGTGTAAAGCGGTTTATAAACCAATTTTGCAGGGTTAATGTACGATTATGGAGTCATCGGGCTGATGGTCGTGGGAATAGGGTTCAGGGAAGGCTTAGAGCGAGGGCAATTAGGGGGATGCCCAGGAAGACGGGGCTTATGAATTGATCGAAGAAGTTAACTATCATGGTCAGTTTCAGGATTCTGTTTTTGGTAATTTTGTGCTTTGAGGGGTTGGTTCATTAGGGAAGGAGTGTGCAAGGACTTTGGGGGGAATAACTGTTAAAAAGATAAACCAAGAAAAGACTAAGATGGCAAATCACGGTGCGGGGTTGAGTTGGGGCATTTCGCTAAGGGTGGTTGGGGGCCACCAGTCTTTAGCTTAAAAGGCTAACGCTAGACCCTATTTAGCTTCTTAGCGATGCGTCTTCAAGTATTAAAGAGGATCAGTTTTCAAAGTGTTCTAATGGGACGGCTTCAACTACAATAGGTATAAAGCTGTGGTTTGCCCCGCAAATTTCAGAGCATTGACCATAAAACACTCCAGGTCGGGATGCAATAAAGGCTGTTTGGTTTAGACGTCCAGGGACTGCGTCTATTTTTACACCGAGGCTTGGGACGGCTCAGGAGTGAAGAACATCTTCTGCGGAGACTAAAACTCGAATGGGGGATTCCACAGGGATTACTATACGGTGGTCAGCCTCTAGGAGTCGGAATTGGCCCGGGGTAAGGTCTTGGGTGGGGATTATATATGAATCGAAACCTAGGTCTTCATAGTCTGTGTATTCGTAACTTCAATATCATTGATGACCCATGGCTTTAATTGTTAAATGGGGATCATTGATTTCATCCATAAGGTAAAGAATTCGTAGGGATGGAAGTGCAATGAGGATAAGAATAATAGCTGGAAGGACTGTTCAAATAATTTCGATTTCTTGTGAGTCCAAAATAAATTTATTAGTTAGCTTAGTTGTCACTATAGCTACAATAATGTAAAGAACGAGTGTGCTAATTAGGAAAACAATTATTAAAGCATGGTCGTGGAAATGGAGAAGTTCTTCTATTACAGGGGAGGCTGCATCTTGAAATCCTAGTTGGGAGGGGTGTGACATGTGTTTAAGACACGCGGGGGTTTAACCCACGATTTTGCCTTGACAAAGCAATGTAATATCTTCTTTACTAGTGTCTTATTAAGAAAGTGACAGAGCGGTTATGTGGTTGGCTTGAAACCAGTTTATGGGGGTTCAATTCCTCCCTTTCTCGTAAGGTTAAATGGTTTGTTTGATTTGAACGAAGGCAGGTTCTTCAAATGTGTGGTAAGGAGGCGGGCAGCCGTGGAGTCATTCAACGTTAGTTGATGTAAGTTCTACGGATAGAACTTCTCGTTTTGCAGCGAAAGCTTCCCAAATAATGAACAGGAACATAATTACGGCAATTAAAGAGATGAGGGAGCCGATAGAAGAAACTGTGTTTCATAGTGTGTAGGCGTCTGGGTAGTCAGAATATCGTCGAGGTATTCCTGCAAGACCTAGGAAATGTTGTGGGAAGAAGGTAAGGTTTACTCCGATGAACATAATCCCGAAGTGAATTTTTGTTCAGGTTTCATGAAGAGTGTATCCTGAAAATAAAGGGAATCAATGAACAAAGGCTGCTATAATTGCAAACACAGCTCCTATTGATAGGACATAATGGAAGTGGGCTACTACATAGTATGTATCGTGGAGCACGATATCAAGAGAGGAGTTGGCTAGCACAATGCCTGTTAAGCCCCCCACTGTGAATAGGAAAATAAAGCCTAGGGCTCATAGTAGAGGGGTTTCTCATTTAATTGTACCTCCGTGAAGAGTGGCGAGTCAGCTAAATACTTTTACACCTGTAGGAATCGCGATAATCATAGTGGCTGACGTGAAGTAGGCACGTGTATCTACGTCTATACCTACAGTAAACATGTGATGGGCTCAGACGATAAAGCCTAGAAGTCCAATTGCTATTATAGCTCATACCATACCCATGTAGCCAAATGGTTCTTTTTTACCTGAATAATAGGCTACGATATGAGAAATCATTCCAAAGCCTGGTAAAATAAGAATGTATACTTCTGGGTGTCCGAAGAATCAAAATAAATGTTGATAAAGGATTGGGTCACCTCCTCCTGCAGGATCAAAGAATGTTGTGTTTAGATTCCGGTCTGTTAGAAGCATAGTAATACCTGCTGCAAGAACGGGAAGCGAAAGAAGTAGAAGAACTGCCGTAATAAGGACTGCTCACACAAAAAGTGGAGTTTGGTACTGTGAGATTGCAGGAGGTTTCATATTAATAATGGTTGTAATAAAGTTAATTGCCCCGAGAATTGATGAAACTCCTGCCAGATGAAGTGAAAAAATTGTTAGGTCAACGGATGCTCCGGCGTGGGCCAGGTTTCCTGATAGAGGCGGGTATACGGTTCACCCTGTCCCAGCTCCAGCTTCAACTCCTGAAGAGGCCAGAAGTAGGAGGAAAGAGGGTGGAAGAAGTCAAAAGCTCATATTATTCATCCGAGGGAATGCCATGTCGGGGGCCCCGATCATAAGAGGAATAAGTCAGTTTCCAAAGCCACCAATTATAATTGGCATTACTATAAAGAAAATTATTACAAAGGCATGTGCTGTAACAATTACGTTATAAATTTGGTCGTCTCCAAGGAGAGAGCCGGGTTGGCTTAGTTCTGCTCGAATAAGAAGGCTTAGGGCTGTCCCCACTATTCCTGCTCAGGCACCAAATACTAAATAAAGGGTGCCAATGTCTTTGTGATTGGTTGAGAAAAATCAGCGTGTGATTGCCACAGGTAGGATGGCTGAGTTTTAAGCGGTGGATTGTAGCTCCATAGACAGAGGTTTAAATCCTCTTCTTATCAACAGCTCCGAGGTGTCATCATGTTAGATTGCAAATCTGAAGAAGCAGGTTAGACGCCTGCCGGGGCTTTCCCCCGCCTATTTGTGTGAAGCTAGGCGGGGGAAAGTTAGATTGATGCTCGCTGGCTTGAGCGCTTAGCTGTTAACTAAGAGTTTGTAGGATCGAGGCCTATCTGTCTAGTAAGGCTTTAGCTTAATTAAAGTGTCTGCTTTGCATGCAGAAGATGTGGGTTAGTGTCCCGTAAGTCTTATCAGAGACTAGGAGATTTTCACTCCTGCTTAGGGCTTTGAAGGCCCTTGGTCTTAATTCTATCCTAAGTCTCTAGATGGTAAGAATGGTTGTTAGGGCGGGGGTAAGGGGAAGGAGACAAATGGTTGCCGATACAAAGGTTGCCAGTGGTATGGTTAGGTGGTTTGGAGTCAGACGTCAGGGGGTTGTCCCGGCTAAATTATTAGGGGACATCGTTAGTGTCATGGCGTGGGACAGTCGTAAATAGAAGTACAGGCTCAGAAGGGCTGAGAGGGCGGCCAAGGTGGCGGTTAGGCTTAGTTCTTGCTTAGTTAATTCTTGGAGAATCAACCACTTTGGTATAAACCCCGTTAGGGGTGGGAGTCCACCTAGTGACAGGAGAATAAGGGGGGTTAAAGAGGTCAGTGCTGGGGATTTGGTTCACGAGGTGGCCAATGAGTTAATGTTCGTGGACTTGTTGGCTTTAAAAACTAAGAAGGTTGAGGAGGTTATTAGGATGTAAGTAATAAGGGTTAAGAAGGTTAGTGAAGGGGAGAATTGGATGACTAGAAGCATTCACCCAAGGTGCGCGATTGATGAGTAGGCAAGGATCTTTCGCAATTGCGTCTGATTTAACCCACCTCAGCCGCCTACTAGAGTGGATGTCAGTCCTAGAATAATAGGGATGGTCGAGTCAGTTGGTTGGATTTGTAGGAGGAGGGCAAATGGAGCTAGTTTTTGCCATGTGGAGAGGATTAGTCCAGTGGTTAGGTCTAATCCTTGAAGCACTTCTGGCAGTCAGGCATGGAGGGGGGCTAGTCCAATTTTTAGGGCTAGGGCAAGATAAATTATTATAGCGGGGAATGGGTGTGTGAGTTGGTAAATATCTCACTGTCCTGTTAATCAGGCGTTTGTAGTGCAAGCAAACAGAATTGTTGTGGCAGCAGTTGCTTGGGTAAGAAAATATTTAGTGGTAGCTTCTACTGCTCGAGGGTGATGGGTTTGGGCTATAAGTGGAATGATGGCTAGTGTATTAATTTCTAGGCCTATTCAGGCCAAGAACCAGTGGGAGCTTGTAAGGGTAACTGTAGTTCCTAGCCCTAGTCCAAAAATTATGGTGGCGAGGATATAAGGGTTCATTAGTAAAGGAAGGATTTTAACCAACATTTTTGGGGTATGGGCCCAAAAGCTTTATTTAGCTGACTTTACTAGGAAGTGGTGTAGCGGAAGCACTAAGAGTTTTGATCTCTTCAGGTAGGGTTCGAACCCCTTCTTTCTAAGGAGTCGGAGGGACTTTAACCCTCATTTTTCACTCTATCAAAGTGGCCCTTTACTTCAGGCACAACTCCGGGGCTATAAGTGAGGGGGAAGGCCCGAAAATGAAATAGGTATAGCAAGATGTCAAATAACCAATGCCAGGGTTAGGGGGAGGAAGTTTTTTCAAATAAGGTGCATTAATTGGTCGTATCGAAATCGGGGGTAGGATGCTCGCACTCATAGGAATAGGGTGGATAGCATAGCCGCTTTAATTATTAATCCTATAGAAGTAAGTTCGGGGGAGAAGTGATAAATTGTTGTTCCTAAGAATAGTGTGGCAGATAATGTATTTATAAGAAGAATATTGGCGTATTCGGCGAGAAAAAATAAGGCAAAAGGGCCCCCAGCGTACTCAACGTTGAACCCTGATACTAATTCTGATTCTCCTTCAGTGAGGTCAAAGGGAGCCCGGTTAGTTTCTGCTAGCGTGGAAATGTATCATATTGCGGCAAGAGGTCATGCAGGCAGGATGAGTCATGTTGCTTCTTGTGCGGTGCTAAATGTTTGCAGAGTAAAGTTCCCTGTAAATACTACAGCGTTGAGGAGAATCAATCCTAGGCTTACTTCGTATGAGATGGTTTGTGCGGCAGCTCGGATGGCCCCAATAAGGGCATATTTTGAATTGGAGGCTCAGCCAGAGCCTAAAATAGAGTACACGGCAAGGCTTGATAAGGCGAGGATGAAAAGAATCCCGAGGTTAAGGTCGGCTACTGAAAATGGTAAAGGTATGGGGGCCCATAGGGTAATAGCCAGTGTTAATGCTAGTATAGGTGTGAGGAGAAATAAAATTGGTGATGAAGTTGAGGGACGCACGGGTTCTTTTATGAATAGTTTTAGGCCGTCTGCATTCGGTTGTAGCAAGCCATAGGGGCCTACTACATTGGGCCCTTTCCGCAGTTGTATATAACCTAAAACTTTTCGTTCAACGAGAGTCAGAAGGGCTACCGCAAGCAGAACAAAGATGGTGAGGATAAGTGGGTTAATGATAAGGGTTAGAATTATTTGGAGCATAGTTAAGAAGAGGACTTGAACCTCTGTGGTAAGGGCTTAGGCCTTTTGCAATCACCGGGCTCTGCCATCCTAACATGCCGTTCTTTACGGCTTAAAGGATATGTCCTTTTGCCTGTTTTAGTTGTTTTCATCAGGTGAGGGGGAGGCATTCTTGAGGAATGGGCCTCTTCTCTTCGGTCCTTTCGTACTAGAAGAGAACATTTCATAGATAGAAACTGACCTGGATTACTCCGGTCTGAACTCAGATCACGTAGGACTTTAATCGTTGAACAAACGAACCCTTAATAGCGGCTGCACCATTAGGATGTCCTGATCCAACATCGAGGTCGTAAACCCCCTTGTCGATATGGGCTCTAAAAGGGGATTGCGCTGTTATCCCTAGGGTAACTTGGTCCGTTGATCGGCTTGGCCGGATCTTATGGTCAGAATTTCTGGTACTTAGACCTGTCGGTCTTAGTTCTGGGAGAAAAGTTCTCCTGCTCCTCATGGGGGTTTTTTGTTTCCCCGTGGTCGCCCCAACCGAAGACATTAGGGCAGGAATCCAATTGGCTTAGTTCCTTTGATTAGGTCTAATTAGCATGGTCTGCTTGTAGTCTAAAGCTCCAAAGGGTCTTCTCGTCTTATGTGCTTATCCCCGCTTCTGCACGGGGAGATCAATTTCATTGACTGGGAGAAGGAGACAGGTTGGCCCTCGTTATGCCATTCATACAGGTCTCCATTTAAGAAACAAGTGATTGCGCTACCTTCGCACGGTCAAGATACCGCGGCCGTTAAACTTTTTGTCACAGGGCAGGCGGGACCTCTTATACTTCTTTAGCAAGAGGCGGTGTTTTTGGTAAACAGGCGAGGCCAGGAATATGTTTGCCGAGTTCCTTCTTCTCCTTTAGGTCTTTCCAGGTTAGCATTCCAGTGTAGGGTCAACGGTATTTGTTGGAAGGTTTTCTAGTTATCTGTTTATTTTTCCAATGCCCTCTTTATTTGGGGCCGTTAATTTTCGGTAGGATGTCTGTTCTGATGTACACTTATGCTTGGAGAGAATCTTTATCTCTTATTACTCATATTAGCATTATCTCTTCTACTATAAAATAGAAGGGCCTGTTAGAATAAGGGGTGTAAAATTGGTTTATCAGTATTAAAGGAGGCAATAATGTTCGAGCTATAACGCTTTCTTCCAGGGTGGCTGCTTTTAGGCCCACCTGAACATAAGTCCTTAATTTAGTATGATTCTTATCCTCCTAAAAAAGTTGTGTCTTTTTTCAAAGAAGCTGTCCCTTCTTTGACTAACTCTCTTCTCTTCTTTTTCTCTGACTAAGGTGTTTCCATAATAGGGGAAAGAAGGGAGGAGGCTGAACTTCTATTCATTTCTCAGGCAACCAGCTATTACTAGGTTCGGGAGGCTTTTCACCGCTACTCAAAGTTCTTCCCACTCTTTTGCCACAGAGAAGGGTTTGCCCTATTATCAGGCTGCCTTGGAGTAGCTCACCTAGTTTCGGGGAGTTAAACTAAAATTCACTTTGCTTAATGATTACTGGCTAATTCATGATGCAAAAGGTACAAGTCTTAATCTTTGCTTTTTAGTGCTTTACTGGTTTGTTTCACTTCTCTTTCAGCGTTCCCTTGCGGTACTTTCTCTATTGCGCCTTGTTCTTTTTCTGTCTCCCATACTAAAGGGGAAGAATGGTTTATTGGTTATTTGTTAGTAACTTAGGGTGTAATTATATGTTTATGGTGGTGGTAATGGGGCGGGCTAGCTGTTTGGCTTCAGGGCAACCCGATTTGCACGGGTGTCTTCTCAGTGTAAGGGAGATGCTTTACTGTCTTAGCTATGCTCTGGTTAACCAAGTGCACCTTCCGGTACACTTACCATGTTACGACTTGCCTCCCCTCTATTAGATTAATGGTTTTATTTAGTCTTTTTTAGGGGTTTTGGGGAGGGTGACGGGCGGTGTGTGCGCGCTTCAGGGCCAGTTTCAGCAGGACACTCTATTTACTGCTTACTGCTAAATCCTCCTTCTAATATACTTTTCATTATACTATCCGTATGCCCGGATTTAGGGAATGTAGCCCATTTCTTCCCCTCTCATATGCTACACCTCGACCTGGCGTTTTAAGTTTTACTAATTATGCTCACTATGAGGCCTTCACAGGGTAGGCTGACGACGGCGGTATATAGGCGGGAAGAACAAGAGAGGGTGAGGTTTAACGGGGATTATCGGTTCTAGAACAGGCTCCTCTAGGTGGGTTTGAAGCACCGCCAAGTCCTTTGGGTTTCAAGCTAATGCTCGTAGTACCCTGGCGGATAAGTTATGTAAATTTTTATCTAAGTTTACGGCTGAGCATAGTGGGGTATCTAATCCCAGTTTGTGCCACAGCTTTCGTGGGGTCAGGAGAGTTAAAGCCACTTTCGTAGGGGGACTTCATATCCTCGGAAACGTACGACAGTCTTGAGGATGTTCGGCTTTAGTATAAATTTTTCCTTAACCACTCTTTACGCCGTTGTCTGTCAACTTAGGCCTCTCGTATAACCGCGGTGGCTGGCACGAGTTTTACCGGCCTTCTTAGCTTTAACTAAGTCAAGTTTTCACTTATGGCTTAATGTTTATCACTGCTGAAATCCCTTGGGGGTGTGGCTTAGCAAGGTGTCATGGGCTAAATTTTGAGCCTGATACCAGCTCCTTGTTTCCGGTAGGGAACTTTAGGGCATTCTCACAGGGGTGCGGATACTCGCATGTGTAAGTTCAGCTAAAGCTGACAGTAAAGACAGGACCAAACCTTTGTGCTTACGAGACCACTCTAAGGTCTGTCTTAACATCTTCAGTGTTATGCTTTAATTAAGCTACGCTAGC